GATTTCCCCATAATGTCCATGAACGGTTGCTCCTGGAGTAGCCAAATAAGGCTTAGCTGATCGTATTACCACAGAGTCAACTTGAAGAATTAGAACTTGACCCGATTTTAAATGCGGTCCTTTTTTGGCTATACATACATTTTCACAAAGAAACTGCCCAAGACTAACAATTGTAGATGTCTCTTCACAATAATTGTAATGGAGAAAATACCAATTCAAATTGAATGGATTCAAAATAATGTTACTGCATGAATAGGGATTATAAATTTTACCTTTTTCATCCAGTAAATAATATTTAAGTATTTGAAAACTCTGTTTTAAATTGTCAAGTTGCAAATAGTTCGTTAGTAAGATCTGATTATGGGTTATTAAATGGGAAAATAAATCCAAATTATAAATTGGAAAGCCTGTTCCTAAGGGGCCCAACGAATTACTAATTGGAATTAGGGGGTCCTTTTTGATTGATTCTTTTATTACATTGGGAGATTTTACATCATTGAATGGACCTATTCGAAAACAATTGGATGATGACAAAATTCTCAAAGATTGAGATTCCTTATTTCGATTCAACAACGTATGAATAGTCCCTTGATTTGGATTAACGGATTCTTGAATGCTTGTCTTGGAATAGGAATGAATGGAAGAAAACGGATTGACATTAGCGCGATCTGATCCATTCTCAGAGATCAATCCTGCACCCGACAGATCGTTCCTTTTTCCGGTATACGAAATAGGTGACTTAGCTAAGTCGATTCTTAGAAAATCTCTAATCAAACCATTTGTCCTTATTTCAACAAAGGAAGCACAGGCCTTTTCGATTTTTTTGTCTTGGTCCCAATTCAACACTAAACAAGTCCGAACTAATTGAATACTTGTGTCCCAAATTTCAAGAATTGGGTCGTAATAAAGGATATAATTGACAACTCGAAGTTGTAGATTATCACTTTCCTGCAAGAGATCCGGCGGGAAAAGTCTTCCTAAATTTATACCGTCCGTTTTTTTATATGGGACTACAGGTTGAACCAAAACAAAATATTTTTTTTCATACCTGGAAAGTTTCATTCGTTGGATATAGAGCCAATTTTTCAATTTTTTGTATTCTTTGTAATTTTGTTTTCCGCCTCCTGGTGGTATCAATCGGAATGCCTTATTTGTCTTTCCAGGAAAATGGATATCTCCGGAAAAGATTATAAGTTTAATTTTTTCTGCTTTTTTCTTGACTCGAACCAATCCGCCTACCCGACTTCTTCTATTTAAAGTGATTTGCGTATCTACCCCAATAATACTATTGTGCCGTACCATTATGGACGAAGATTCGGCCAAAATGTGAACTTCCACGGGAATAAAAAAAAATGGATTTACTTCCTTTTGGTATTTTGGCCAAAATACCTTGACTCCTCGATACTCAATCAAATCCTCTTCGTTGACGATTGAATTAAGTTCTCTAGTCTCATATTTAGTAAGTCCCGAGCTCTTTCTTATATATCGAGGATCATCGAAATAAGCAAGAATACTATTTCTACGCAGAATACCATTTCTGGGGATTTCAATTGAGATACCTGAAGAAGGTATTAGTTGGTTCTCGCCTTCTTGAAGCGATTCGAGTGGGATGATGACTCTATTTCTTCGCCTCTTCGCCAATAAATCGGAATTCCCCTCGAGAATGGCCGGATTACAATGACCAGTACATGTCATTCTATTAAGTTCTGAATAATCGGGAATCCAATCTCCTTTTTTATTTTTACCAGAAAAATACGAACTAAAAAATTTGTGTCTCGCTTGATTATTAGTTACTGAGGGGTTAGAAATATATCTTCGCTTAACAGAAAGAGAATAAGCGTTCATTTGATCTTGATCCTTGTGGATCGAACAGGGTCCTAGACTGGATCTCCAGGGCTCCCCTAATAATATCCATAAATGACTTGTTTTTGGTAAGAGATGAATATTACCATATGTAAATTCAGGTGCATGGTACACATCGGTATTCCAGTGCATTTCGCCCTCTGAGTCAGAATAAATATGTTTTCGAACCTTCTCTTTCAAATTCAAAGTGGATGTTCTCGCGCGAATCTCAGCAATGACTTGTTCTGATTTTACATATTGATCGTTTTGAACTAAAAGAAAACTTTTGGGCGGAATACACACATTGTGTATAATATCTTCACTCTCGATAGTTACATACAAGTCTCTAGAACATAGAAAAGCAGGATGTCCATGACGTGTACGTGTCGGATGAACTAAATCCTCATTGAATTTTATTTTTCCATTAGAAGGGGCTCGCACATGTTCTGCAGTACCCCCTGTGAATACTCCGCCGGTATGAAAAGTTCTTAATGTTAATTGAGTGCCCGGTTCTCCAATAGATTGACCTGCAATAATACCTACAGCTTCTCCCAATTCGACCAGGTCGTCATGAGCTGGACTCCGGCCATAACATAATTGACAAATCCAAGATGTACTCCTACAAGTAAAGGGGGTTCGAATAGAGATTGGTTGTGCTCTAAAAGTGATGAATCTATTGACAAGTCCAATCCCAATATCTTGATTTCTAGTAGCAATGCATCGCGAACCTATATATATATCATCTGCTAATACACGCCCAATTAATGTTTGGATAAAAATCCTGTCTGCCATCATTCCATTTCGAGGACTTACAGAAATACCTCGAACGGTGCCACAATCTGTTCGACGTACAACAATGTGTTGAACTACTTCAACAAGTCTGCGCGTGAGATATCCTGCATCTGATGTTCGGATAGCGGTATCCACAACTCCTTTACGGGCTCCGTAGCAAGAAATAATATATTCTGTTAAAGAGAGCCCTTCGCGTAAATTGCTTTGAATGGGTAAATCAATCATTTGCCCTTGGGGATCCGACATTAATCCTCTCATACCTACTAATTGATGTACTTGAGATGCATTTCCTCTGGCTCCCGAAAAAGACATTATATGAACTGGATTAAAAGGATCGGTCATCCGAAAATTTGGATTCATTTCTTGTCGCAAATATTCACTTGTGGCATACCATATCTCGATCGATTGACGTAATTTTTCTACCGCGTGTACATTCCCATAATGATGGTGTTTTTCCAAAATAAAACTTTGTTGTTCGGCGTCTTGAACTAACCATCTTTTAGAAGGTATTGTTAAAAGATCATCAATTCCTAATGAAATGGATGCGGCGGTAGCTTGTCGGAAACCCAGAGTCTTTACTTGATCCAGGATATGTGATGTATATCCTATTCCATAGTGATCAATAAATCGACTAATAAGTCGTTTCATGGCAGTTCCGTCTATCACTTTATTGTGAAAGACCTGAGTGGGCCGTTCTGCCATCAGTACCTCCATATTGCGCTGAGTAGAATTTGACAATGGGTTTGAGTCAGTGATTGGAAAACTTCCTTTTCTAGATCTTGATTCACGTATAAATTCCGCAATTATGGTCCTAGTTAACCCGGCGAGACTCGAATTCCCGCCGGTAGCATAGAATTACAACAGCCCTGCCAAAACCCCTGTATGGCTTCTTCTATTTCTCGATAAAGAGAAATATGACCAAGAGTGGTTCGAATATATATATATATAATTTCCCTTTTTATACTTCTTACTATTAGATAGTGTCCATAAATCTCATAATAGGTACCCAAAGATTCATAGTGAATTTCGATGGGAGCTTCTCTTGCAGCAATAACGCGTTGATCTAGTCGCCACCGCAGCCACAAAGCACTACCTAAATTGATTCGTTTTTGCCGATAAGCCCCAATTGCATCATAGGCATTACAAAAAAAGGGTTCTTTTTTTTTTGTATACTTATAGTTATTATTTTCATTTTGATAGTTTCTACGATTACATGGATTATACCTATTTACACAAATACCCCGACGATTACCACTCGTTAAGACATAGAGTCCACTAAGCATATCTTGAGTTGGTGCAGAAATGGGATCTCCAATAGTTGGAGACAAAAGATTCATATGAGAAAACATAAGTAAACGTGCCTCTGCTTGAGCCTCCAAAGATAAAGGCACATGAACAGCCATTTGATCCCCGTCAAAGTCTGCATTAAAGCCCTTACAAACTAATGGATGTAAACAAATAGCACGTCCCTCCACTAAAACAGGGAGAAATGCCTGTATGCCTAATCTATGCAGAGTAGGCGCTCTATTCAGCAATACAGGATGGTCATCCAGAATTTCCTGAAGTATTTCCCATACAATCGGTTTTTTTTTTCGAATTTGACTCTTAGCAACTCCTATGTTCGAAGCAAGATGTTTTCTAATTAGGTCACGAATTACAAATGCCTGGAAAAGTTCTATTGCTATTTCGCGAGGCAATCCACATCGATGTAAGGAAAGTGAAGGGCCCACGACAATCACAGACCGTCCTGAATAATCGACCCGTTTACCAAGCAGAGTCTCGCGAACTCTTCCTTCTTTGCCTTCAATTACATCTGAAAGCGACTTGTAAACTCTATTATGATCGTCCCTCATTGGTTGTCCGCAGATTCCATTATCAAGAAGTGCATCCACGGCTTCTTGTAGCAATTTTTCCTGAGATATTATTAATTCTTCTGGCGTAGCTATACTTGTTGTTAATAGATCTGTAAGAGTATTATTCCGATATATAATTCTTCTATAGATTTCATTAATATCCGAGGTCACTAGTTTATCCTCATCTATATGATAGATTGGTCTCAACTCAGGAGGAAGAACTGGTAATAGACACAAAACCATCCATTTTGGTTCTATATTTGTTCGAATAAAATGCTTAGCCAATTCCATGCGTCGAAGCAAAAAATCTTTTCTTCTTCCAACTTTTCGATCTTCCCATTCGTTCCCCGTGGGTTCTTCTTCCTCCAATTCTTTCCATTCTACCAATGAATAATCTATAATACTTCGTAAATCTAGATTGGCTAATTGTTGTCTGATAGAACCTCCCCCGGTAGACATCTCTCGATTTCGAAATGTATCGAAGCTCCGGGTAGTAAAAAAAATGGGGATCCT